TTTGGTTTGTGTTTTGTTTTTTTATTGTGTGGATTGTATTTTTGTTTGATTTTTATGGCGATAAAAGGTAGGTTTGTTTTATATAATTTTTTTGTGAAAAATAAAAAAAGTGTGTAACGAATGTATGTTGACATTGTAGGGAGATGTAGTTAATTTTTTATGTAAACGAATGAAAATTTTTGTCAAGATAAAAGAACGAACGAAAAATCGTGTATAAGCTGGAAGTTCCAGGAAAGTGGAAATAAAGTAAGCATGTCCGGGAAGCATTTCATTACATAGTGCCTGTTAAGGTAAACGGCGCGGGGTCCATGAATGGGGTCAAAGTGCATCAGTGTCAAGTTTGCGTAGGGCTTATCCTTCAACCATGACACTAGGGGCGTTAGGTGGGCGGCAGACAGCTCGACGGTCATGTGATGGACATGTCAAGAGGAAGATAACTCCTGCTACGCACTGGAAGGGTTTATTGAGTTGACGCCAGAAGAAAAAAAGAGTAAAAGAGGTCGGATGCCGCGATAACGAGAGAGAGGGAGGAATATGCAACCGACCACTTGTATCTGTGAAGGGCAAGTAGGAAGGAGTGAACCAAGTTATGGTCCTGAAATTACAACCGGTGGCGCAAAAGAGCAAGTTGGGCCTCGAGGGTTAGAGGGAAAGTATGCCCCTGAAGACAATAACCTAAAGCATAACAGACGTTGAGTAGCTCGGTTCTCGTGAGGATCACGATTAATAGATAACCAGGCTCTCTGGCTTGGGAGTGCTTGAAGGCTGTTGGAGAGGGATATGTTTTAGGAGGTGGGCGAATATCATGACTAGGTGCATGCAAAGGTGTACTGTGACGTTAGTCGTAGGGAGAAGGGGGGAGAGTACGATAGGTAATAGTCCGATCTCGTGTGACGCGTGTGTTGTCATGGAGGCAGATATCAGTTGGGTGGGTGGTACCTGAAGCAAAAATGGGGGGGTGGATGACTGTCCGCAAATTATCTCGTGGGCCAAAGTGTTTGAGAATTGGTTGGTAGAGAGGTTGGTCATTAGGTGGAATATCCTACATTGATGTAGTGTCTGATGGGGTATATAAGTGTAATGCAAAGTACCACATGACCTAGCGTGCACTAAAAAATGCTGCGCGGGGGGGAAGGGGGGGGAGGGAAGGTGAGCTTGTTGTTCCTGTAGTTAAAGTTTTGTAACGACAGTTTTTCAGGCTGTAGATCTTGGAGAGAGGCCGAGCAGGAATTTATGATAAAATTTGTTTTATTTTTGGGTTTATTGTTTGTTTTGGGGGGTTTAGTAGTCTCATCTAATCCGTCTCCTTATTACGGGGTGGTAGGGTTAGTTGTGGCATCTATTGCTGGGTGTGGGTGATTGGTAAGCCTGGGGGCTTCATTTGTTTCTCTGGTATTGGTTATGGTTTATTTAGGGGGGATGTTAGTGGTGTTTGTTTATTCGGTGTCGTTGGCGGCGGATCCTTATCCTGGGGCTTGGGGGGATTGAGGGGTTGTTGGGTATGGAGTTGCAATGGGGTTAGTTGTGGTGGTGGGTATTGCTTTAAGTGAAGTTTATGGGGTTCTGGTGGATGCGGGGTCGGTGAATAATGGTGGGCTGTCTTTAGTTCGATTGGATTTTGTAGGGGCGGCGGTGTTTTATTCATGGGGTGTTGGGTTGTTTTTAATTGGGGGTTGAGGGCTGTTGTTGACTTTGTTTGTGGTGTTGGAGCTTGTTCGGGGGTTATCTCGTGGGGCAGTTCGGGCTGTTTAGGGGGTAGGTCAGAGAGTAGTTTAGTATAAAATGCCAGCTTTGGGAGTTGGTGACGAAGGTTTAAGTCCTTTCTTTCTGAGGATGTAGGGGTAAGGTTGCTTGTGTAATGGCGTGTGGGTGTGTGTAACGAATGTATGTTGACATTGTAGGGAGATGTAGTTAATTTTTTATGTAAACGAATGAAAATTTTTGTCAAGATAAAAGAACGAACGAAAAATCGTGTATAAGCTGGAAGTTCCAGGAAAGTGGAAATAAAGTAAGCATGTCCGGGAAGCATTTCATTACATAGTGCCTGTTAAGGTAAACGGCGCGGGGTCCATGAATGGGGTCAAAGTGCATCAGTGTCAAGTTTGCGTAGGGCTTATCCTTCAACCATGACACTAGGGGCGTTAGGTGGGCGGCAGACAGCTCGACGGTCATGTGATGGACATGTCAAGAGGAAGATAACTCCTGCTACGCACTGGAAGGGTTTATTGAGTTGACGCCAGAAGAAAAAAAGAGTAAAAGAGGTCGGATGCCGCGATAACGAGAGAGAGGGAGGAATATGCAACCGACCACTTGTATCTGTGAAGGGCAAGTAGGAAGGAGTGAACCAAGTTATGGTCCTGAAATTACAACCGGTGGCGCAAAAGAGCAAGTTGGGCCTCGAGGGTTAGAGGGAAAGTATGCCCCTGAAGACAATAACCTAAAGCATAACAGACGTTGAGTAGCTCGGTTCTCGTGAGGATCACGATTAATAGATAACCAGGCTCTCTGGCTTGGGAGTGCTTGAAGGCTGTTGGAGAGGGATATGTTTTAGGAGGTGGGCGAATATCATGACTAGGTGCATGCAAAGGTGTACTGTGACGTTAGTCGTAGGGAGAAGGGGGGAGAGTACGATAGGTAATAGTCCGATCTCGTGTGACGCGTGTGTTGTCATGGAGGCAGATATCAGTTGGGTGGGTGGTACCTGAAGCAAAAATGGGGGGGTGGATGACTGTCCGCAAATTATCTCGTGGGCCAAAGTGTTTGAGAATTGGTTGGTAGAGAGGTTGGTCATTAGGTGGAATATCCTACATTGATGTAGTGTCTGATGGGGTGCATAAATATAATGCAAAGTACCACATGCCTAGGTATAATATGAAAAAGGGCCTGTGGGGGGGAAGGGGGGGGCCCTTTTAAGGAAAACTCTAAGAAGGGGTGTAATCTTCAATCTTTGGCTTACAAGACCAATGTTTTTATAAACTATTAGAGTTAGTTATAGTTTGAGTAGCTTGTTTTCTACGATGGATACAAGTGGGAAGAGAACTAGGATAATGGTGAAGTAGGTGAATGAGGCTAGTTGGCCAATGATGATGAATGGGTGTTCAACTGGTTGGCTGCCTACTCAAGTAAGGATGAGAAGGTTGGCTACTAGAGTTCAAAAGAGGATTTGTGAGAGGGGTCGGAAAGTCATTGAGCGTAGTTTGGATGTGTGTAGCAGTGGGATAAGGAATAGGACCAGGACAGATGCAGCTAGAGCTAGTACGCCTCCTAATTTGTTTGGGATGGATCGTAGAATGGCGTAGGCAAATAGGAAGTATCATTCGGGTTTAATGTGTGGTGGTGTTGCTAGAGGGTTGGCTGGTGTGAAGTTTTCTGGGTCTCCTAGTGCGTTAGGGGCGAATAGGGCTACACCAGCTAGTGCGGTGAATATGAGCGCAAAACCTAGGATGTCTTTAATGGAGTAGTATGGGTGGAATGGGATTTTGTCGCAATCAGACGGGATTCCTAGAGGGTTGTTTGATCCTGTTTCGTGTAGTAGGGTTAGGTGGACTAGTGTGAGTCCTGCGATAACGAAGGGGAGTAAGAAGTGTAGAGCAAAGAATCGGGTTAGTGTGGGGTTGTCTACTGAGAATCCACCTCATGCTCATTCTACCAGAGTTTGTCCAATGTATGGGATTGCTGAGAATAGGTTAGTAATTACTGTAGCGCCTCAGAATGATATTTGTCCTCAAGGCAGTACGTAGCCAACGAATGCAGTGGCTATGAGGGCTAGCAGGAGGATGACTCCGACGTTTCAGGTTTCTTTATTTAGGTAGGAGCCGTAGTAAAATCCTCGGCCGATGTGGAAGTAGATGCAGATGAAGAAGAAGGAAGCGCCGTTTGCGTGAAGGTTGCGGATTAGTCAGCCGAATTGTACGTTTCGGCATGTATGAGCAACGGAGGCGAAGGCTAGGTTAGTGTCTGCTGTATAGTGTATGGCTAGTAGTAGGCCTGTGACGATTTGTGTGATTAGACAGATGCCTAGGAGTGATCCGAAGTTTCATCAGGTTGAGATATTAGATGGGGTTGGAAGATCGATTAGGGAATCGTTGATGATTTTTAGTAGGGGGTGATTTTTACGTAGATTGAGAGCCATTAGTGAGTTCTGTATGTTGAGATAAGGATAATGATGATTGATAGGGCGAAGGTTCCTAAGTAGGGTTTAATTAGGCCGGAGTGAAGAGATGTGGCAGTTTTGGTTGCTGTTAGTTGTAGGTTGGCCAGTCCCTCTGGTCCTAGTAGTTTGAGTCAGGAGAGGTCTACTAGGTGTGAGGCGATGTTTTGTCCTCCAGCTAATAGGTTAGTTGTGTTGAGTCGGTGTATTAGAGGGTTGAAGTACCCTAGTGATACGGAGAAGTTGTAGAATGGGCCTTGTTTTGTTAGGATTAGGGTTTGGGTTATTTTTGATAGTTCCAGTGCTAGAGCGATTCCTAGGGCCGTGACTAGGAGGGCTGTTATTTTGATTGATAAGGGTATGGTTATTGGAGGTGTTTTTGTGGGGGGAATGTATGAGGTGATAATTAGTCCTGCTGTGATACTTCCTAGGGCAAGGCGAGTGATTGGGGAGATTACTGCTGGGTTGTTTTCGTTTACTGGGGTGAGAGGGGGAATGCGTACGAAGCCTGTTTGTACTATAACGGTTATGCGGATTGTGTATACTGCGGTGAATGCTGTTGCTAATAGGGTGAGTAGTAGAGCTCAGGTATTTAGGTATGAGGTGGTTAGGCTTTCAATGATTTGGTCTTTTGAGTAGAATCCCGCGAGGAAGGGAGTTCCTATTAGTGCTAGGTTACCGATGGTTAGGCATGCAGTGGTTGTTGGAAGTATTTTTTGTAATCCTCCCATTTTTCGAATGTCCTGTTCACCGTTGAGGCTGTGGATGATAGAGCCTGAGCACAGGAATAGTATGGCTTTGAAGAATGCATGGGTTGAAATGTGGAGGAAGGCTAGTTGTGGTAGGTTAAGTCCGATTGTTACTATTATTAGGCCGAGTTGGCTTGAAGTAGAGAAGGCAATGATTTTTTTAATGTCGTTTTGGGTTAGGGCACATGTGGCTGCAAATAGTGTTGAGAGAGCACCCAGGCATAGGCATGTGGTTAGGGCGGTTTGGTTGTTGTTGAATAAGGGGTGAGTGCGGATGAGGAGGAAGATGCCAGCTACTACTATTGTGCTTGAGTGAAGTAGCGCGGATACAGGGGTCGGTCCTTCCATGGCAGCTGGTAGTCAGGGGTGGAGGCCGAATTGGGCGGATTTGCCTGTTGCAGCTAGAATAAGGCCTAGGAGGGGTAGGGTCGGGGTTTGGGACGGTGAGGTGAGTTGTTGGATTTCTCAGGTGTTTATGGTGTAGGCAAGTCAGGCTATACATAGGATTAGGCCAACGTCTCCTACTCGGTTGTAGAGTACGGCTTGGAGGGCGGCGGTGTTGGCTTCTGCACGTCCGTGTCATCAGCTGATTAGTAGGAATGACATGATTCCTACTCCTTCTCAGCCGATGAATAGTACGAATAGGTTATTAGCTACGATTAGAATGAGTATGGCTATTAGGAAGAGTAGTAGGTAAGTGAAGAATTTTGTGATATGGGGGTCTGAGGCTATGTATCATGTTGCAAATTGTAGGATAGATCATGAGACAAATAGGGCGATTGGAAAGAATGTTAGGGAGTAGAAGTCTATCTTTAGGCTGATAGGGATTTTAAAGTTTATGATGAATTTTCATTCTCATAGGGATAGTAGGCATTCTGTTCCTGAGTAGATGTGGATTGTTATGGGGATTAGGCTAATTATGAAGGACGCCTTTACTGTGTTGGTGATGGTAGTTGGCGTGTTTTTAAGGTTGTCTGATAGCAGTGGAAGGATGAGGGGGGAGGATAGGGTTGTTAGGGTGAGTAGTGTGGATGTGATCAGGACTAGTGAGAGATCCATTACTTTCACTTGGATTTGCACCAAGATGAGTGGCTCCTAAGACCATTGGATTACTATTATCCTTTGAAAGTAAGGGGGCTGAGGTTTTAGACTCAGATGCAAGAGTTAGCAGTTCCTGCTGGTTGAACCTCCCCTCGGCAGGTAAGAAGGGTTTAACTTCTATCTTTAGGATCACAGTCTAATGTTTGGGTTGAAACTATACCTGCATATGGGGATTCCTGAAATTAGGTCGGGTTTGAAGATTAGGAGGATTATGGGGATCATGTGTAGAGTTATGAGGAGATGTTCTCGTGTGTTTGAATTTTGGATGGATGTGATGTGAGATGGGATCGGCCCTCGTTGTGTTATCGTGAGTATGTATAGGGTGTATGAGGCAGTTAGTAAGATTGCAGTTCCTGTTAAGATGATTGTGAATGCGGATCAGTTGAACAGGGCGATTATAATGGTTAGTTCTGCTATTAGGTTGATTGTTGGTGGTAGGGCCATGTTTGTTAAGTTTGCTATTAGTCATCAGATGGCTATAAGTGGGAGTAGGGGTTGGATACCTCGGGTTAGTAATAGGATTCGGCTGTGGGTGCGTTCGTAGTTGGTGTTGGCTAGGCAGAATAATATTGAGGATGTAAGGCCATGTGAGATTATTAGGATTATTGCTCCTGAGAATGCTCATTGGGTTTGAATTATTGTTGCTGCAATGACTAGGCCTATGTGGCTGACGGAGGAGTAGGCAATTAAGGATTTAAGGTCAATTTGTCGTAGGCAGATGGCGCTGGTCATTAGTGCGCCTCATAGTGCTAGGGTGATGAATGGGTAGTGGAGGTTATTTGATGATGGATTTGCTAGAAGTGTTAGTCGTATGATACCATATCCTCCGAGTTTTAGTAGTAGGGCAGCTAGGAGTATGGAGCCAGCGATTGGGGCTTCTACGTGGGCTTTGGGAAGTCACAAATGTAGGCCGTATAGAGGAGCTTTAACTATAAAAGCGAGGAATAGGGCTAAGGTGCATATTAAGCTTGTTCAGGAGGGGTTTATAGTGGGATGTGAGAGTTTTAGTATTGGGAAGTATAGAGTGCCGATTTGGTTGTGGAGGTGTAGGATGGCGATTAATAGAGGTAGGGAGCTGGCGAGTGTGTAGAACAGGAGGTATGTGCCTGCGTTTAGTCGTTCTGGTTGACTGCCTCATCGGGTGATTAGGATTAGGGTGGGGATTAGGGTGGCCTCGAATGCGATGTAGAATAATATGAGTTCGGAGGCTGAGAAGGCCAGGAGGATGGATGGTTGGGCTAGGATTATTGTTGTAATGAAAATTCGTTTGCGGATGGTAGGTTCTTGTTCTAGGTGGTTTTGGCTTGCTATGAGTATGAGGGGAAGTAGTCAGCAAGATAGAACAAGAAGTGGGGAGGAAATTTGGTCGATGGCAGTTCATGGGGATAGGCCTTTATTAGGGTAGTAGGTAGGTACTAGTCATTGTAGACTGATGGCGGCAATTAGTAGGCTATATATTGTAGTGTTGGTCCACAGGTGTTTGCGTGGGGAGAGGACGGCTAGGGGAAGGAGTATTGTGGTTGGGATGATGATTTTTAGCATTGTAGTAGGTTAAAGTTGTGGAGGTGATCTGAGCCGTGAGTTCGGGTGGAGGCAACAAGGAGGGCTAGTCCTGTGCCAGCTTCGCAGGCGGAGAAGGTTAGTATTAGGATTGGCAGTAGGGTTGGTGCTGGTGTTTGGGTTTGGATAGGTCATATGGATAGGGCAACGTATATAGATAATATTATGCTTTCTAAACATAGGAGGGCTGAGATTAGGTGAGTTCGGTGGAAAGCTAGGCCTAGGGTGCTTAGAGTGAAGGCTGCGTAGAAGCTTAGGTGAAGTGGAGTCATGAAGAAAGTTATAGGGTGGTAGCTATAATCTGTTGAGTCGAAATCAACTGTCTTAGTTAGACTAACTTTCTTATTCTGCTCATTCTAGTCCTCCTTGGGCTCATTCATACATGAGTCCGAGGGTTAGAAGTAGGATGAGGGTGGAAGTTCAGATTAGGGTAATGGTAGGGTTTTGGAGTTGGGTGGCTCATGGGAGGGGAAGGAGTAGGGCGATTTCTAGGTCAAATAGGAGGAATAGAATAGCTACTAGGAAGAATCGAATTGAGAATGGTAGTCGGGCAGAGCCTAGTGGGTCGAATCCACATTCATATGGGGAGAGTTTTTCTGAGTCTGGGTTTATTTGGGCTAGTCAGAAGTTTAATCCAGTTAGGACGATGCTTAGGGTTAGGGAGAGGGTGATTATGAATGTGATTATATTCATTGCTCTTCTCTGGGGTTGAACCAGATTTTAAGGATTGGAAGTCGATTGTAATAAGTATACTAGAAGAGCATGATCCTCATCAGTAGATAGTGATGTAAAGGAATAGTCAGACGACATCTACGAAGTGTCAGTATCAGGCTGCTGCTTCGAAGCCGAAATGGTGGTTTGGTGTGAAGTGGTATTTGATTAGGCGCAGGAGGCATACCAGTAGGAATGTGGAACCAATAATGACATGTAGGCCGTGGAATCCGGTAGCTACAAAGAAAGTAGAGCCGTATACTCCGTCTGCGATGGAGAAGGGGGCTTCGTAGTATTCTATACCTTGGAGGGCGGTAAAGTAGAATCCTAGTATGATTGTTAGGGTTAGGGCGAAGATTGCTTGTTTTCGGAGGGATTCTGTGATGCTATGGTGGGCTCATGTGACTGTGACCCCTGAGGCAAGGAGAATAGCGGTGTTTAGAAGTGGTACTTCTATTGGGTTTAGAGGTTTGATTCCAACCGGAGGTCATTGTCCTCCTAGTTCTGGGGTGGGAGCTAGGCTTGAGTGGAAGAAGGCTCAAAAGAATCCTAGGAAGAAGAAGGCTTCGGATGTGATAAATAGGATTATTCCGTAACGTAGTCCTTTTTGTACGGTGGGGGTGTGGTGTCCTTGGAATGTGCTTTCTCGTACAATGTCTCGTCATCATTGGAGTATTACTAGGGCGGTAGAGAGGAGTCCAATGATCAGTAGGTATGGAGTGTTGTAGTGGAATCACATGGTTAATCCAGATGTAACTAGGAGAGCGGCGGCCGCTCCAAAAATTGGTCATGGGCTGGGATCTACTATATGATAAGAGTGTGCTTGGTGTGCCATTTAGGGTTAGATATTTTCTTGGAGGTACAGGCTTAGTAGGAGTACAAAGACGTAAGCCTGAATTATGGCTACAGCGATTTCTAGGATTGTGAGTAGGAAGAGGACGAGGAGGGTTAGGAGCGAAACTATAGGTATTGTTGAGAAGAGGGCGATTGTAGCTGTGGAAATGAGTTGGATGAGAAGGTGGCCGGCTGTGAGGTTTGCTGTTAGGCGTACTCCTAGGGCTAAGGGTCGAATTAGCAGGCTTGTGGTTTCAATTAGGATTAGGGCGGGGATTAGGGGAGTGGGGGTGCCTTCTGGTAAGAGGTGTCCTAGAGAGGCGGAAGGTTGGTTTCGCAGTCCTGTAAGGAGGGTGGCGAGTCATAGGGGGAAGGCCAGGGCTAGGTTTATGGATAGTTGGGTTGTTGGGGTGAAGGTGTATGGAAGTAGGCCTAGGAGGTTGATTAGTAGTAAGAAAATTATTAGTGATGTTAGAATTAGTGCTCATTTGTGCCCTTTTTTATTTAGTGGGGTTATCAGTTGTTTTGTAATGAGGTTAACAAATCATAGTTGAAGTGTTGATAGCCGGTTGGTAATCCACCGGTTGTCGAGGGATGGTAGTAGTAGGGCTGGAAAGGTTATTGAGATTAAGATGAGCGGGATTCCCAGTAAGGAGGGACTTGAAAATTGGTCGAAGAAGCTTAGGTTCATGGTCAGGTTCATGGAGTAGTGCTTGAGGTAGTTGGGGTCTTGTTGGATGGTGGGTTTGAGGTCACGAATGATAGGAGTTTAGGTTGGATAACTAGGGAATATGTTAGTCATGAAGTAAGTATGATAAAAAATCAAGGGTTTGGGTTTAGTTGAGGCATACTCATTAAGGAGGTTTAGGCCCTCTTTCTCTAGCTTAAAAGGCTAGTGCTGTTGCATAGCTTCTTAATGGTTAGGATGATAGTAGGGAGGATCAGTTTTCGAAGTTGGCGAGTGGGACGGCTTCTACGACAATTGGCATAAAGCTGTGGTTTGCTCCGCAGATTTCTGAGCATTGGCCGTAGAATACTCCTGGTCGGGGGGCTAGGAAGGAGGTTTGATTTAGGCGTCCTGGGATTGCGTCCGTTTTTACGCCTAGAGTGGGGACGGCTCATGAGTGGAGGACGTCGTCGGCAGTAACGATAACTCGGACGGTGGATTCTGTTGGGACGATTATACGGTGGTCGACTTCTAGGAGTCGGAAATGTCCTAGTGGTAGGTCTGTTGTTGGTGTCATGTATGAGTCGAATGTTAGGTCTTTGAAGTCGGTATACTCGTATGTTCAGTATCACTGGTGGCCGATGGCTTTTAGGGTGAGGTCTGGTTCATTAATTTCGTCCATCATGTAAAGGATTCGTAGAGATGGTAGGGCAAGGGTGACTAGTACCATAGCTGGAAGGATTGTTCAGACGAGCTCAATTGCTTGTGCGTCAACTGTGCTTGATGATAGTTTTTGTGTGAGTATTAAAGTTAGTAGGTAGAGGACTAAGCTGCAAATAGCTAGGGCGACCATTAAGGCGTGGTCGTGGAATTGAATCAGTTCTTCTATGATAGGGGATGAAGCGTCTTGGAAGCTGAATTGTGCGTGGTTAGCCATGTTTGAGTTTTGAGGTGTACTGGGGTTTCACCTGTAATTTGGTCTTGACAAGGCCATGTAATTGTTTTACTAACACCTCTATATGAGAAAGAAGCATAAGTGGTTATGCGGTTGGCTTGAAACCAACACATGGGGGTTCGACTCCTTCCTTTCTTGTACTTGGACGAAAGCAGGTTCTTCGAATGTGTGGAATGGAGGTGGGCAGCCATGGAGTCATTCAACATTAGTGCTTGTTAGTTTTGGTTGGAAGGCTTTGCGTTTGGATGCGAATGCCTCTCAAATGATAAACACTAGCATGATTACGGCTGTTAGGGAGATTAGTGAGCCTACTGAGGAGATGGTGTTTCATAGTGTGTAGGCGTCTGGGTAGTCTGAGTAGCGTCGTGGCATACCAGCTAGACCTAGGAAGTGTTGAGGGAAGAAGGTGAGGTTAACACCTACGAATATTACGCCGAAATGGATTTTGGCTCATGTGGAGTGAAGCGTGTATCCTGTGAATAGTGGGAATCAGTGTGTGAAGCCTGCCAGGATTGCAAATACTGCTCCTATTGATAGGACGTAGTGGAAGTGAGCTACTACGTAGTATGTGTCGTGCAGTGCAATGTCTAGGGAGGAGTTTGCTAGGATGATGCCTGTTAGGCCGCCGATAGTAAACAGGAAGATGAAGCCTAAGGCTCATAGTATAGGGGGGTCTCATTTGATAATTCCTCCGTGTAGTGTTGCTAGTCAGCTGAAGACTTTAATACCGGTGGGAATAGCAATGATTATAGTAGCTGATGTGAAGTATGCTCGAGTGTCTACGTCCATTCCTACTGTGAACATGTGGTGGGCTCATACGATAAAGCCTAGGAAGCCAATGGAGAGCATGGCTCATACTATTCCCATGTATCCGAATGGTTCTTTTTTCCCTGCGTAGTAGGCTACAACATGTGAGATGATACCAAATCCTGGCAGGATTAGAATATAAACTTCGGGGTGTCCGAAGAATCAGAATAGGTGTTGGTAGAGCACTGGGTCTCCTCCTCCTGCTGGGTCGAAGAAGGTGGTGTTTAGGTTACGGTCGGTTAGTAGTATTGTGATTCCTGCAGCAAGTACGGGTAGGGATAGGAGGAGTAACACTGCAGTAATTAGTACTGATCAAACGAACAGGGGTGTTTGGTATTGTGAGAGGGCAGGGGGTTTTATGTTGATTGCTGTGGTAATGAAGTTGATTGCACCTAGGATTGATGAAATACCTGCTAGATGTAGGGAGAAGATGGCTAGGTCGACTGAGGCTCCAGCATGGGCTAGATTGCCGGCTAGGGGTGGGTATACGGTTCATCCTGTCCCTACTCCAGCTTCTACTGTAGAGGAGGCTAGTAGTAGGAGGAAGGATGGGGGGAGTAGTCAGAAGCTTATGTTGTTTATTCGAGGGAATGCTATGTCTGGGGCTCCGATTATTAGAGGGACAAGTCAGTTGCCAAATCCTCCAATCATGATTGGCATAACTATGAAGAAGATCATCACGAAAGCATGGGCTGTGACGATCACGTTATAAACTTGGTCGTCTCCTAGTAGAGCACCAGGTTGGCCCAGTTCTGCTCGGATGAGGAGGCTTAGGGCGGTACCCACTATTCCGGCTCATGCGCCGAAGATTAGGTATAGAGTACCAATGTCTTTGTGGTTGGTTGAAAATAATCATCGGTTAATGAATGTCACAGGTAAGATGGCTGAGTGTATTAAGCGTTAGGCTGTAGTCCTTTTTACAGAGGTTCAATTCCTCTTCTTATCCGCTCTGTAGTGAAGTTCATAATGAGTTGCAAGCTCGTTGATGTGCATTAATCTGCGCCGGGGCCTGTAGGCAGAAGCCTGTTGGTTAGGGCATATAGCTGTTAACTATAGTGTTATGGGATCGAAGCCCATCTGTCTAGAGCAAGGAAGATCCTAGCTTAATTAAAGTGCCTGGGTTGCATTCAGGAGATGTGGGGTAGTATCCCGCGGGTCTTAACAGAAACTAAGAGGGTTTAACTCTTGTTTAAGGCTTTGAAGGCCTTCGGTTTAAGTGATCCTAAGTTTCTTTAGATGATGGTTGGAATTATGGGGGAGATGGGGAGGAGCATGGTTGATAGGACTACTAGGACAGCAATTATGGTGTTGACTGGTTTGTTGGTGTGTCATAGTTTCATATGGTTCGTGGTATGTGGTGGGAGTGTGATGGTAGCACAGTATGCAAGACGTAGGTAGAAGAATAGGCTTAGTAGGGATAATAGGGAGATAGTTGTTACTGCTGGAATTAAGTCCTGTTTGGTTAGTTCTTGGATAATTAGTCATTTAGGTAAGAAGCCGGTTAGAGGGGGGAGTCCTGCTAGGGATAGTAGGGTTAAGAATAGTATTGCGCTTAGTGAGGGGATTTTTGTTCATGTAGTTATCAGGGTTGGTAGATTTGTCGTTTTTATTGAGTTTAGGCTTAGGAATACCGCTGCAGTTATTAAGGTGTATAAGTAGAAGTTTAGTAGGGTGAGCTTGGGGTTGTAGGCAATAATAATGGCTATTCATCCTAGGTGGGAAATGGAGGAGAAGGCTAGGATTTTTCGAATTTGTGTTTGGTTCAGTCCTATTCATCCTCCTAGGGCTGTTGATAATACAGCCATGCATGTAAGTAGTGTTGGGTTTAGGGAGGATGATGTTATGAAGAGTAGGGAGATTGGAGGGAGTTTCATAACTGTGGACAGGAGAAGTCCGGTAGTGAGGGAGGAGCCTTGTAGGACTTCGGGAAATCAGAAGTGGAATGGGGCTAGTCCCAGTTTTATGGCAATGGCTGATGTTAGAATGAGAGATGATACTGGGTGAGTTAGCTGGGAGATATCTCATTGGCCGGTGTGTCATGCATTAGTTATGCTGGCGAATAAAACTAGGGCGGAAGCAGCTGCTTGGGTTAAGAAGTACTTGGTTGCAGCTTCGATAGCACGGGGATGATGTGATTTTGAGATTAGGGGAAGAATAGCTAGGGTGTTGATTTCAAGGCCGGCCCAGGCTATAATTCAGTGGTTACTTGAAATTGTGAGGGTTGTTCCTAGGAATAGGCTGGTAGTGAAAATTAGTTTTGCTTGTGGGGTCACTAGCAGGGGAAGGATTTGAACCATCATTTTCGGGGTATGGGCCCGATAGCTTGTTTAGCTGACCCTACTAGAAAATAATATAAGGGGAGTATGGAGGGTTTTGATCTCTCTAGTGCAGGTTCGATTCCTGTTTTTCTAATTTAGGAAGGAAATGAGAGGATTGGTGCACCTCTATGTTCACTTTATCATAGTGACCCTTTGGTAGTTCAGGCACATTTCCTTTGGGTTCTTAGGTAGGGCGGAAGGCCTGCGTAGCAGATTGGTATGCTAGTGTGTCAAAGGCATAGGGCTAGTGTGAGCGGTAAGAAGTTTTTTCATAGGAGGTGCATTAGCTGGTCGTATCGGAATCGGGGGTAGGAAGCACGGATTCATAGGAACCCTGCTGATAGTAGTAGGACTTTTGTGGCTAGTACTAAGGGAAATAGTTCTTGAGGTAGGTTAAAGAGGCTTGGGTTAAAGAATATAATGGCAGTGAGTGTATTCATTAATATGATATTGGCATATTCTGCTAGGAAGAATAGTGCGAATGGTCCTGCTGCGTATTCAACGTTGAACCCTGACACTAGTTCGGATTCTCCTTCTGTTAGGTCGAAGGGGGCTCGGTTTGTTTCGGCAAGCGTGGATACATATCATATCATGGCTAGGGGCCAGCAGGAGAAGATGAGGTAAAGGGGTTCTTGGGTGACTGCAAGAGTGCTGAGGGTGTAGTTTCCACTGAGTAGAATGATGGATAGGAGGATAATTGCTAGGGTCACCTCGTAGGAAATGGTCTGTGCTACTGCACGTAGTGCTCCGATTAGCGCATATTTTGAGTTTGATGCTCAGCCTGATCATAGGATTGAGTAAACTGCGAGGCTTGATATGGCTAGTAGGAAGAGTAGCCCTAAGTTGAGGTCTGCGAGAGGGAATGGCAGGGGAAGTGGGGTTCAGATGGAGATTGCTAGAAGTAGTGCTAGCATTGGGGTTGTGATGAAAAGGATTGGGGAGGATGTTGATGGGCGGATGGGTTCTTTGATGAACAGTTTGAGTCCGTCTGCTAGGGGTTGGAGTAGTCCGAATGGGCCTACGACATTTGGTCCTTTTCGGCCTTGTATATAGCTTAGGATTTTGCGTTCTACTAATGTTAGGAAAGCTACTGCGATTAGGATTGGGAGTGCGTAGGAGAGGGCTATGATGAGGTTAATTAGAAGTTGGTAGTTGGTCATGTGGTTTTAGTAAAGCTAGGGAGAGGATTTGAACCTCTGATTTAAAGGACTTAAGCCTTTTGCATTTGCCGAGCTCTGCCACGCTAGCTGGTCCTTTTCTAGGACGTGGGGGGAAGTGATAGCCTTTCGTAATTTAGTTGGTTTCATTACTTAAGGCGAAGGCTTGCTTGTGGTATTGGCCTCGCTTTTCCTATCCTTTCGTACTGGGAAGAGCTCATCATAGATAGAAACCGACCTGGATTGCTCCGGTCTGAACTCAGATCACGTAGGACTGTTAATCGTTGAACAAACGAACCCTTAGTAGCGGCTGCACCACTAGGATGTCCTGATCCAACATCGAGGTCGTAAACCTCCCCGTCGATATGGACTCTTGGAGGAGATTGCGCTGTTATCCCTGGGGTAGCTTGGTCCATTGATCAATTATATTGGATCTGGTTGCTGTTAGCACGTTGAGAGGTTGCTCTTAGTCTGGATTGATGGTCCAAAATTTGGAGGTTTTGTTTTGCTCCAAGGTCGCCCCAACCGAAAAAATGCAGGCCAATTACCCGTGGGAGAAGTGAGCCCGAGTTGGGTGAGTATGTTATTTGGGGTGGCTGCTGTTTTTGAAGTTCCACAGGGTCTTCTCGTCTTATGTGGTTATCCCTGCTTTTGTACAGGGAGATCAATTTCACCGATCGCCTGTAAGAGACAGTTAAGACCTCGTTTAGCCATTCATACGGGTCCCGATTTATGGGACAATTGATTGCGCTACCTTTGCACGGTCAGGATACCGCGGCCGTTAAACATCGTCACCGGGCAGGCATCACCTTCAATACTTGTCTGTTGGTTTGCTGAAGGCTATGTTTTTGGTAAACAGTCGGGCCTTGACGTTTGCCTAGTTCCTTTTACAGGTTTTAATCTTTCTTAATGGACGCTCCTCTGTCGGGTTAACAATTTGATTAATACTATGCTTGTTTGATTGATCGTATATTGGGTGTTTGTTAATAATGTACGGATGTAAGCTTGCGTCGAAGAGGGAGGACCCTGGTTACTCATTCTAGCATTAATTCTCCTATTTGGTTATAGGTTAGCCCGTTAGTGATGAGGGATTCGTGTAGATCTTATATTTTTGAGGTGCTGAGCTTTAACGCACTCTTTGTTGATGGCTGCTTGAGGGCCCACAGTACTGTTAAGCATTAGTTACTTATCCGCTCGTGGAGATTGTACTCTTTTTTAAAGGAGCTGTACCTCCTTTAATAGCCCTTAATTCGCTTCATTAGGGTTCTGAGTGTTCCTTGGAGAAGAATTAAGAGTGAACTAAGATTCGTTTCACAGGCAACCAGCTATCACCCAGCTCGATTGGCTTTTCACCTCTACCAACAAGTCATCCCACTCTTTTGCAACAGAGACGGGTTCGCTCATAATAGCTGCTCGTAGGTAGCTCGCTTGGGTTTCGGGATGGCAAACTACAATTCATTTTGCTTGGTTTTTCTTGCTAGACCATGATGCAAAAGGTACAAGGGCTGATCTTTGCTGTTTTTAGCTTATGTTTTTCACTGCTATTTCATCTTTCCCTTACGGTACGTGATCTCTATCGCTCCAATGGTGTCTTTTCTATCGCCTATACTGGGACTAGCAAATGCTTTGGTTAAGTGTTGTTAGTGACTTTGTTATTCCGGGTCATGTGTGTTGGGCTAGAGTTTGGCATCAAGACGACCTGGTGCGAGCAGATATCTTTCAGGCGTAAGCTGAATGCTTTCGTTAAAGCTACGTCTTGGTGTCCTAAGTGCACCTTCCGGTACACTTACCTTGTTACGACTTACCTCCTCTTCGGCTGAGAAGCTTATTAGTTATGGGGGGGGGGGGGTCGCTTTTGAGGAGGGCGACGGGCGGTATGTACGTGCTCCAGAGCCGGCTTAAAGAGGGCTCGCTAATCTCTCTTTACTGCTAAATCCTCCTTCTATTTGCAGTTTCAAGCGCCTTTGCCGTTATGTTCTAATTTAGAAAATGTAGCCCATTACTTCCATTCCATAGGCTATACCTTGACCTGTCTTATTAGCGCGGTGTGGCTATTGCGTCCACTGTTGAACCTTCATGGAGGGTGGGCTGGAGACGGCGGTATATAGGCTGTTCTGGGCAAGGAATGGTCAGGTATATCGTGGATCATCGATTACAGAACAGGCTCCTCTAGGTGGATTTGAAGCACCGCCAAGTCCTTAGAGTTTTAAGCGTTTGTGCTCGTAGTTCTCGGGCGGATGCTCCGGTTAGATCGAGCATCAAGATTTAGGGCCAGGCATAGTGGGGTATCTAATCCCAGTTTGGGTCCTGGCTTTCGTGGCTTTAATTGATCGTTGGTCTAAGATTTTCTTTGAAAAGAGGCCTTATGACGCATCTTTGGCTTATGACAGCTCAGTTGCTTTTTAATCTTAGCTACTTGGATAACATGTGACCACTCTTTACGCCGTTATAATGTTGATTTGAGTCTCCTGTATGACCGCGGTGGCTGGCACAGGATTTACCGACCCTTAATTGCTATGACTAAGTCAAGTTTGCACTCATTGCTTAATGTTAACTACTGCTGAGGACCCGTGGGGGTGTGGCAATTGCAAGGCGTCTTGGGCTACGGTTGAAGTGGTGTGCCTGATGCCCGCTCCTGTCGACCTAAAATTAGGGGTGCCCAGGGCATTTACACTGGAACGCGGATACTCGCATGTATATCTCTAGCAACAACCAACAGTAAGGTTAGGACTAAGTCTTTTGTTCTTGGGTGCGTGTGGCAGCCGTCTTGGCATCTTCAGTGCCATGCTTTGTGTAAGCTACAAGAAC